CTGATAACCAACAAAACACTGATGCTTATACTAATACCAAAGAAACTAATAATACTGATCAAACAGGCGAAGTTGCTTTGATACGTTATTCCCAACAATCGGATTTTCGTCGAGACATAATCAAAGGCTCCATGCGCGCTCAAAGACGTAAAACAGTTACTTGGAAACTCTTTGAAGCAAATGCGCATTCCCCTCTTTTTTTGGACCGAATAGACAAATCTTTTTTTTTTGTTTTTGATATTTCTGAACGGATGAAAAAAAATTTTAGAAATTGGATGTCGAAAAACACAGAATTCACAATTTCGAATTATACAGAGAAAAAGACAAAAGAAAGCGCGAAAAAAAAAGAGGAGGACAAAAAAGAAGAAGACAAAAGAAAGGAAAAAGTGCGTATACAAATAGCGGAAGCCTGGGATAGTATTTTACTTGCTCAAGTAATGAGAGGTTTTTTATTAGTAACCCAATCAATTCTTAGAAAATATATTATATTACCTTCATTGATAATAGCTAAAAATATCGTCCGTATACTATTATTTCAATTTCCGGAATGGTATGAGGACTTAAAGGATTGGAATAGAGAAATGCATGTTAAATGTACCTATAACGGCGTTCAATTATCAGAAAAAGAATTTCCAAAAAACTGGTTAACAGACGGCATTCAGATCAAGATTCTATTTCCTTTTCGTCTTAAACCTTGGCACAGATCTAAGTTACGAGCCCCTTATAACGATGCAATGAAAAAGCAAGGTCAAAAAAATGATTTTTGTTTTTTAACAATTTTTGGAATGGAAGCTGAACTACCTTTTGGTTCTCCCAGAAAAAAACTTTCATTTTTTGAACCGATTTTTAAAGAACTCAAAAAAAAAATTAAAAAATTGCAAAAGAAATGTTTTATAATTCTAGGAATTTTTAAAGAACAAACAAAATTGTTTCTAAATGTCTCAAAAAAACCAAAAAAATGGATCATTAAAAACATTCTGTTTATAAAAGAAATAATAAAAGAACTCTCAAAAATAAACCCAATTATATTATTTGGATTGAGAGAAATAGAAGTATATGAATTGAGTGAAATTAAAAAAGATTCAATAATCAGTAATCGGATGATTCAGGAATCGTCCATTCAAATTAGATCTCAGGATTGGACAAATTATTCATTAACAGAAAAAAAAATGCAAGATCTGACTGATAGAATAAACACAATCATAAATCAAATAGAAAAAATTACAAAAGACAATAAAAAGGAATTTATAACTTCAGATAGAAATTTGAGTTCTAACAAAATAAGTTATGATGATAAAAGATTGGAATCACAAAAAAATATTTGGCAGATATTAAAAAGAAGAACTGCTCGATTAATCCGTAAATCCCATTATTTTATAATATTTTTCATTGAAAAGATATACATAGATATCTTTCTATCTATGATTAATATTCCTAGTATCAATACACAACTTTTTCTTGAATCAACAAAAAAAATTATTAATAAAAACATTAACAGTAATGAAACAAATCAAGAAAGAATTAATAAAACAAATCAAAGTTTAATTAAATTTATTTCGATTATAAAAGAGTCACTTTCTAATACTAATATTAGTCTTAGTCAAAAAAATTCAAAGACTTTTTTTGACTTATCTTACTTTTCACAAGCATATGTATTTTACAAATTATCACAAACCCAACTTATTAAGTTAGAGAAATTGAAATCCGTATTTCAATATAATGGAAACCCCCTTTTTCTTAAGAATGAAATAAAGGATTTTTTTGTTGTAAGACAAGAACTATTTCATTCCGAATTAAGACCTAAGAATCTTCGCAATTCTGGAATGAATCAATGGACAAATTGGTTAAGGAGTCATTATCAATATCAATGTGATGTATCTCAAATTAAATGGTCTAGAGTAGTACCACAAAAATGGCGAAATATATTGAACTGTATAGCTCAAAATAAAGATTTATATAAAGATTTGTGTGATTTATATGAAAAAGATGAATTAATTCACTACGAAAAAAAAATTGAAACGGATTTATTATTGAATCAAAAGGATAATTTTAAAAAACAATATAGATATGATCTTTTAGCATATAAATCTATAAATTCTGAAACTAAGAAGTACTCTTCAATTTATGGATCACCATTACAAGTAAAAACTAACCAAGATATTTTTTATAATTACAACACACATAAACAAAAATCATTTAATATGGTAGAAGATGATATTCGAGATATGGATAAAAATACGGATAGAAAATATTTTGATTGGAGAATTCTCGATTTTTGTCTTAAAACGAAAGTCGATATTGAGGCCTGGATCAATATTGATACTGACACTAACAGTAATAAATATACTAAGACTAGGGTTAATAAGTATCAAATAATTGATAAAATCAATAATAAAGGTCTTTTTTATCTCACACTTCAGCAAGATCAAATATCCAATCAAAAACCCCTTTTGGATTGGATGGGAATGAATGAAGAAATACTAAGTCGTCCCATATCAAATCTGGAACTTTGGTTCTTGCCAGAATTTGTGAGACTTTATAATACGTATAAAATGAAACCGTGGGTTATACCAATTAAATTACTACTTTTTAATTCGAATATAAAAAAAAATGCTAGTGAAAACAAAAGCATCACTGGAAATAAAAAAAGAGATCCTTTTATATCAATATCGGCGAATGAAAAAAAATCTCTTGAATTAGAAAACCGAAATCAAGGAGAAAAAGAATCCACGGGCCAAGCAGATCTTAAATCAGCTCTTTCAAACCAAGAAAAAGATGTTGAAGAAGATTATACGGGATCGGACATGAAAAAACATAGAAATAAAAAGCAATACAAGATCAATACAAAAGCGGAGTTTGATTTCTTCCTAAAAAGGTATTTGTATTTTCAATTGAGATGGGATGATTCTTTAAATAAAAAAATAATCAATAACATCAACGTATATTGTCTCCTGCTTAGACTGATAAATCCAAGAGAAATTACTATATCCTCTATTCAAAGGGGCGAAATGAGTCTGGATATTTTGACGATTCAGAAAGATGTAACTCTTACAGAATTTATTAAAAGGGGATTTTTGATTATTGAACCAATTCGTCTAGCTATAAAAAATGATGGAAAATTTATTATGTATCAAACCCTCGGTATTTCATTAGTTCATAAAAGTAAACATCAAATAAATCAAAGATACCGAGAAAAAAAACATGTTGATAAGAATTCTGATGAAGTCATTACAAAACATCAAAAGATGACTGGAAATAGATATAAAAAAAATTATGATTTGTTTGTTCCTGAAAATATTTTATCGCCTAGACGTCGTAGAGAATTGCGAATTCTAATTTGTTTAAATTCTAAGAATAGACATAGAAAGGCATCTTTTTGTAATGGGAATGAGGTAAACAGTCAAGTTGTGGATAAAAGCAAAAAATATAAAAAAAAACTTATAAAATTAAAGCTATTTCTTTGGCCCAATTATCGATTAGAAGATTTAGCTTGTATGAATCGTTATTGGTTTAATACCAATAATGGCAGTTGTTTCAGTATGGTAAGGATACATATGTATCCGCGATTGAAAATTCATTAATAGTACATTTTTCCTATATTTCCCATACTCTGGTCTATGACGACAAAGAGATGCACGCATACGTTGTCTTACATTCCATTCTGATACATGATACTAATTCAATGACATATCAATTAGATCTAGAATGAAAAAAATTTTCTTATTTTAGGTCTAAACTTTTATCTTTTGTGAGTGAAGAAACCAACCATACTTTTGTATCCCCTTTCAAATCCAATTTTAAAATGAAAATAGGATTGAGTAAGTTTTATTAAATTAAAAAAATTAGAAATTAATAACGAAATTCAAATTATTGTATATACCAAATAAAAATTAGGGGCATTATTATTACTGATCAATAAAGATATCTATCAATAACAAATATCTTAAAATAAAAAGAGGGGGGAGAGAAGATTTCAGTTTATGGTAAAAAATTCATTCATCTCAGTTATTTCACAAGAAGAAAAAGACGAAAACAGAGGATCTGTTGAATTTCAAATAGTTAGTTTCACCAATAGGATACGAAGACTTACTTCACATTTACAATTACACAAAAAAGACTATTTATCTCAGAGAGGTTTACGTAAAATTCTGGGAAAACGCCAACGATTACTGTCTTATTTGTCAAAGAAAAATAGAATATGTTATAAAGAATTAATTAATCGGTTGGATATTCGGGAGTCAAAAACTCGTTAATTTTATTTTTATAAAGGCATTTTGAATTATTTGATTTATTAGATCTTGAATTTTAATGAACTTTTTTTCGTTTTCAGCAATTCATGAAAGAATGAATCGAGGAAAAACCTATGAATATACCGGCTACAAGAAAAGACCTCATGATAGTCAATATGGGCCCCCACCACCCATCAATGCATGGTGTTCTTCGACTCATCATTACTCTAGATGGTGAAGATGTTATTGACTGTGAACCAATATTGGGTTATTTACACCGAGGAATGGAAAAAATTGCGGAAAATCGAACAATTATACAATATTTGCCTTATGTAACACGGTGGGATTATTTAGCTACTATGTTCACAGAAGCAATAACTGTAAACGGACCGGAACAGTTGGGAAATATTCAAGTACCTAAAAGAGCCAGCTATATCAGAATAATTATGTTGGAGTTGAGTCGTATAGCTTCTCATCTGTTATGGCTCGGTCCTTTTATGGCGGATATTGGTGCACAAACTCCCTTTTTCTATATTTTCAGAGAAAGAGAATTAGTATATGATCTATTCGAAGCTGCCACCGGTATGAGAATGATGCATAATTATTTTCGTATCGGAGGAGTAGCGGCCGATCTACCTCATGGCTGGATAGATAAATGTTTGGATTTCTGCGATTATTTTTTAACAAGAGTTGCTGAATATCAAAACCTTATTACACGAAATCCTATTTTTTTAGAACGAGTCGAGGGAGTAGGCATTATTGGTAGAGAGGAAGTAATAAATTGGGGTTTATCGGGACCAATGCTGCGAGCTTCCGGAATACAATGGGATCTTCGTAAAGTTGATCATTATGAATGTTACGACGAATTTGATTGGGAAGTACAGTGGCAAAAAGAAGGAGATTCATTGGCTCGTTATCTAGTCCGAATTGGTGAAATGATAGAATCCGTAAAAATTATTCAACAGGCCCTGGAAGGAATTCCAGGGGGACCCTATGAGAATTTAGAAATACGATACTTTGATAGAGAAAGGAATCCGGAATGGAATGATTTTGAATATCGATTTATTAGTAAAAAGCCGTCTCCTACATTTGAATTGCCGAAACAAGAACTTTATGTGAGAGTAGAAGCCCCAAAAGGAGAATTGGGAATTTTTCTCATAGGGGATCAGAGTGGTTTTCCTTGGAGATGGAAAATCCGCCCGCCGGGTTTTATCAATTTGCAAATTCTTCCGCGGTTAGTTAAAAGAATGAAATTGGCTGATATTATGACGATACTAGGTAGTATAGATATCATTATGGGAGAAGTTGATCGTTGAAATGATAATTGATACACCGGAAGTACAAGATATCGATTCTTTTTCTAGATTAGAATTTTTTAAAGAGGTTTATGGAATTCTATGGGTTCTTGTTCCTATTTTGACTCTTGTAGTGGGAATCACAATAGGCGTACTGGTAATTGTATGGTTAGAAAGAGAAATATCGGCAGGGATACAACAACGTATTGGACCTGAATACGCCGGCCCTTTGGGAGTTCTTCAAGCTCTAGCAGATGGGACAAAACTACTTTTCAAAGAAAATCTTTTTCCATCTAGGGGGGATACTCGTTTATTCAGTATCGGGCCATCCATAGCAGTCATATCAATTTTAGTAAGCTATTCAGTAGTTCCTTTTGGATATCACCTTGTTTTAGCGGATCTCAATATCGGTGTTTTTTTATGGATTGCCATTTCCAGTATTGCGCCAATTGGACTTCTTATGTCGGGATACGGGTCAAATAATAAATATTCCTTTTTAGGCGGTCTACGAGCTGCTGCTCAATCGATTAGTTATGAAATACCATTAACTTTATGTGTGTTATCAATATCTCTACGTGCGATTCGTTGATACATAGACATAAACTTTTCTCTATTCCTTCCTTTCAAGGAAAGGGTTGGAATGGATTGAGTAGATATCTTAATTTTTTTTTATTCATTATTCGGGTTGATGAACTAAATCAAATAGTTATATGAGTGAAAGAAAACAGCTTATATATAAATTCGCAGTAAAAAGATTGATTCTCATTTTCTATGTATAAGAGTTAGAGAGTTAAGCGGAAATAAACATAAACAGAAGAGACCGTTTCCCCCAAGATTGGTTGATTAGTCATCCTGACTTGAAGCGGGTTCAAAAGATCAACCGTATTGAGTTTTCACTATCATTTTTATGTATTAGCATAACGGGGGATTGCGCAAAAACGAGTGGATGGTTAGAAACACGAACATATGTAAAGGATTAGTAATGGAGATTATGTAAATTCTCCAAAAGGACATTTTTACATAATATACAAACAAAGAATACTAATTGGGGCTTTAAGTTGGTAGAAATGATCAGGCAGTACTCCCCATGACACGATTCCAATCCAGAGTATACTCCTATCCACCGATTTAATAAATAACTATTCGAAACGAAATAATCCTTTACTTTATTTTGAAAGCCCTCTTTTTCTCATAAATAGAAAGAAGAATAGGAACGAAAAAAAAAAAAAAGAAAGATATACTTTATTTATTCTTTGTTACTTTTATTCTTTCCCATATACATATTAATAGATATATAATTTGTGTCATAATTCATTAATTTATATAGAATTTTTTTTTCGTACGTGAAACCAACGGGTTATTGATATTTTTACAAGAAGTATTTTATTGAACAGTTAAGTTATTACTGAACAAAGAAGAATTGAAATTATTATTGAAATTATTAAATTAAAGAAAGGATGAGATCAATTCAGAAGTACTTTTTTTATTTAATTTTGAATTAAAATAATTATAACAGACAGAATTCAATTGGTCTAATTTGGGACCGGCCGATAGTTATCCATCCTACAAACATATCAAGATTCAAAAAAGAATACTGACGCGGTCCCTATATTTATTCCTGGCCTTCAAGGAGCCGTATGAGGTGAAAATCTCATGTACGGTTCTGTAATAGCGATGGTAACAGTGATGGTATCACCGACTATAATTATCTAACAGTTCAAGTACAATTGATATTGTTGAGGCGCAATCAAAATATGGTTTTTGGGGATGGAATTTGTGGCGTCAGCCTATAGGGTTTATCATTTTTATTATTTCTTCCCTAGCAGAATGTGAGAGATTACCTTTTGATTTACCAGAAGCAGAAGAAGAGTTAGTAGCAGGTTATCAAACCGAATACTCGGGTATAAAATTTGGGTTATTTTATGTTGCTTCCTATCTAAACCTATTGGTTTCTTCATTATTTGTAACAGTTCTTTACTTGGGAGGTTGGAATATATCTATTCCGGACATATATGTTTCTGAGCTTTTTGAAATAAATAAAACATGTGGAGTTTTTGGAGCGATAATTGGTATCTTTATTACATTAGCTAAAACTTATTTGTTCTTGTTCATTCCTATCACAACAAGATGGACTTTACCGAGGCTAAGAATGGACCAACTATTGAATCTTGGATGGAAATTTCTTTTACCTATTTCTCTCGGTAATCTATTATTAACAACTTCTTTCCAACTCTTTTCACTGTAAAGTAACATTCTATATTCACAACGTGTCTCAAACAAGAGAAATAAACACTATTCATATATATATTAACGATATGTTCTCTATGGTAACTGGGTTCATGAATTATGGTCAACAAACAGTACGAGCTGCAAGGTACATTGGTCAAAGTTTCATGATTACTTTATCCCACGCAAATCGTTTACCCGTAACTATTCAATATCCTTATGAAAAATTAATCACCGCGGAGCGTTTCCGCGGTCGAATCCATTTTGAATTTGATAAATGTATTGCTTGTGAAGTATGCGTTCGTGTATGTCCTATAGATCTACCCGTTGTTGATTGGAAATTGGAAACTGATATTCGCAAGAAACGGCTGCTTAATTACAGTATTGATTTCGGAGTCTGTATATTTTGTGGTAATTGCGTTGAGTATTGTCCAACGAATTGTTTATCAATGACTGAAGAATATGAACTTTCTACTTATGATCGTCACGAATTGAATTATAATCAAATTGCTTTGGGTCGTTTACCAATGTCAGTAATTGACGATTATACAATTCGAACAATTTTGAATTCGCCTCAAATAAATAAGTAAATCTCTTGATTAACGAATAATTTATAATTACTTTACTAATAACTAATATAGTTTACTAATAACTAATATAGAATATAGAAGGAATTTAGGTTTCTTTCGTGTTGTTTGGTCAATAACTACAAATACCAACTATTGATTGGTTGGTAAGAAACGCGTCTTAATTTGGATTGAAAATCCATTAATTAATATATCCATAATTGTTTTAAAATATATAGTTTAGAATTAGAACGACTCTTTCAGATAAAGAATGAAATTAGTCCAATAATAGTACTCACATTTATTCATATCCCTTAGTATTTATTTACTTAGGATTAAATTAGGAATTGCTCAAAAATCATAAAAAAAAATTTCTGGTCGGGTCTCAATAAGGTCATGAAAAACATTTCTATTTATTTATCTCTTATTTTACATATAATGGATTTGCCCGGACCAATACATGATTTTCTTTTAGTCTTTCTGGGATCGGTTCTTATACTAGGAGGTATGGGGGTGGTATTATTTACCAACCCCATTTATTCTGCCTTTTCATTGGGACTGGTTCTTGTTTGTATATCCTTATTCTATATTCTATTAAACTCTTATTTTGTAGCTGCTGCACAACTCCTTATTTACGTGGGAGCTATAAATGTTTTAATCGTATTTGCTGTGATGTTCATGAATGGTTCAGAATATTACAAAGATTTGAATCTTTGGACCATTGGGGATGTGGTTACTTTGCCAGTTTGTACAAGTATTTTTGTTTTACTCATGATTATTATTACGGATACGTCATGGTACGGAATTATTTGGACTACAAGATCAAACCAGATTATAGAGCAAGATTTGATAAGTAATAGTCAACAAATTGGAATTCATTTATCAACCGATTTTTTTCTTCCATTTGAATTCGTTTCGATAATTCTTTTAGCCGCTTTGATAGGTGCAATTGCCGTGGCGCGACAGTAAAAAATTTATAGAATTAGCAATGCACATTAAACTCTGTTCGGTTTTATTACATTACATTTATTTCCCTTTAATTAATTAAAGATTTTTTATGTCTAAAATAGAAATTATTCAATCTATTCTATATAACAATAGAAAATCTGCCTTTGTTCCGTACTTTTTTTTATTCTAGTCAATTGAATCTGTTGAATTGTTGTTCAGTTCATATTGAAATGAATCGAAATTGATAAGGAGTTGGTCAATGATGCTCGAACATGTACTTGTTTTGAGTGCCTACTTATTTTCTATCGGTATCTATGGATTGATCACGAGCCGGAATATGGTTAGAGCCCTTATGTGTCTTGAACTTATACTGAATGCGGTTAATATGAATTTCGTAACATTTTCTGATTTTTTTGATAGTCGCCAATTAAAAGGAAATATTTTCTCAATTTTTGTTATAGCTATTGCAGCCGCTGAAGCAGCTATTGGACCGGCTATTGTTTCATCAATTTATCGTAACAGAAAATCAACTCGTATCAATCAATCGAATTTGTTGAATAAGTAGTATTAATCATATAAATTCTAATATTCATAAATTAGAATTACCATGACCATACATTACGTAATAATACATGTTTTCAAAAATGTAAGAAATTAAAGTATCTTGGCTCTATCGCATGAGTCAATCCAGAAGTAGATTGATTAGAAAAATTATGATAAATTATTGATTCATCTGGTGTCTAAATATATGATTCATTTACAAGTTTACTAGATCGAAACTTTCTGACATTCAAAAATTTATAGATCCAAATGTCACATTCAGTAAAGATTTATGATACGTGTATAGGGTGTACTCAATGCGTGCGCGCCTGCCCAACGGATGTATTAGAAATGATACCTTGGGACGGGTGTAAAGCTAAGCAAATTGCTTCTGCTCCAAGAACAGAGGACTGTGTCGGTTGTAAGAGATGTGAATCCGCCTGTCCGACAGATTTCTTGAGTGTTCGAGTTTATTTATGGCATGAAACAACTCGAAGTATGGGTCTGGCTTATTAATACGTTCCAGAAAACCCTACTCGAATACATTTGATTTTTTTACCTTTACCGACAAAAACCCGCGCTCAAAAACTTTTTATTTTGAGCACGGGTTTTTCTGGTCCAAGTTTATCTTGTTTTTACCATGAATAATTTTCCTTGGTTAACGCTAGTTGTAGTTTTGCCAATATTCGCGGGTTCCTTAATTTTCTTTCTCCCTCATAGAGGAAATAAGATCATTCGTTGGTATACTATAGGTATATGCATAATTGAACTCCTTCTAACAACCTATGCATTCGGTTATCGTTTCCAATTGGATGATCCATTAATGCAACTGACAGAGGATTATAAATGGATCGATTTTTTTGATTTTTACTGGAGATTGGGAATAGATGGAATTTCTATAGGACCCATTTTACTGACAGGATTTATCACAACTTTAGCTACTTTAGCGGCTCGGCCGATTACTCGAGATTCCCGACTATTCCATTTTCTGATGTTAGCAATGTATAGCGGTCAAATAGGACCATTTTCTTCTCGAGACCTTTTACTTTTTTTCATCATGTGGGAGTTAGAATTAATTCCAGTTTATCTACTTCTATCCATGTGGGGGGGAAAGAAACGGTTGTATTCAGCTACAAAATTTATTTTGTACACTGCAGGAAGTTCCGTTTTTTTATTAATAGGAGTTTTGGGTATTGGTTTATATGGTTCCAATGAACCAACATTAAATTTTGAAACATCAGCTAATCAATCGTATCCTGTAGCACTAGAAATAATATTTTATATTGGATTTCTTATTGCTTTTGCTGTCAAATCACCGATCATACCCTTACATACATGGTTACCAGACACCCATGGAGAGGCACATTACAGTACTTGTATGCTTTTAGCCGGAATCTTATTAAAAATGGGAGCGTATGGATTGGTTCGGATCAATATGGAATTATTACCCCACGCCCATTCTATATTCTCTCCCTGGTTGATTATAGTAGGCACAATTCAAATAATCTATGCAGCTTCAACATCTCCCGGTCAGCGTAATTTAAAAAAAAGAATAGCCTACTCTTCTGTATCTCATATGGGTTTCATAATTATAGGAATTGGTTCTATAAGCGATACAGGACTCAACGGAGCCATTTTACAAATAATCTCTCACGGATTTATTGGCGCTTCGCTTTTTTTCTTGGCCGGAACGAGTTATGATAGAATACGTCTTGTTTATCTCGACGAAATGGGCGGAATGGCTATCGCAATTCCAAAAATATTCACGACTTTCAGTATCTTATCAATGGCTTCTCTTGCATTACCGGGCATGAGCGGTTTTGTTGCCGAATTGTTAGTTTTTTTTGGAATACTTACTAGTCAAAAATATCTTTTAATGACAAAAATATTAATTACTTTTGTAATGGCAATTGGAATGATATTAACTCCTATTTATTCATTATCTATGTTACGCCAGATGTTCTATGGATACAAGCTTTTTAATGCCCCAAACTCTTATTTTTTTGATTCTGGACCGCGAGAATTATTTGTTTCGATCTCTATCCTTTTACCTGTAATAGGTATTGGTGTTTATCCCGATTTCGTTTTATCATTATCAGTTGACAAGGTCGAAGCTATTATATCCAATTATTTTTTTCGATAGTTTTTGTGAGTAAACCAAAAAATGAAACTGAAATCCCATGATTTTAAAAATGGTTGATTGTACAATAAAAAAATGAGTCTTTTATATTCTTTTAAGTAAAATTTTATATTCTTTTAAGTAAAATAAATAAATTGGAATTCTATTATAACTAGATATCTTTTGAATTTGTGAGAACCATTTGAATCAAGTAATGGAAATGATTCAAATGGTTCTTGATTGTTTACATGAAGTTTTCGTATATATACCTGTATGCCGTCCTATGTTTATATTCGTCAAGTCTTTTATTCAATTAGATATTAATGTAAATGAACCATAACTATGCAACCCTATTCCTAATAGATTAACCCCAAAATAGCATATCCAAATTATAAGAAAGCCCATTGAGGCCACAATTGCAGAATTTACACTTTCAAAATTTTTATTTGTTCTAATATGTAAATAAATAGCGAATATGGTCCAAGTAATAAATGCCCAAGTCTCCTTTGGATCCCAATTCCAATATGATCCCCATGCTTCATTAGCCCATACTGCTCCCGAAAGAATACCTACGGTTAAAAGGATAAACCCTAGACTAATAATACGATAACTCCAACGATCCAATTGTTGAATCAATTGATACCTGTAATAATTTTGAGACGAAATAAAAGAAGTGTTTCGTAAGACATTGTTTCTTTCGTTCACGTATTGAATCTCACTAAAGTAAACCGACTCATTTTCTAAATTATTGCTTTTACTAAAAATCCTTATGAATTTTCGAAATGTAATGACTAGAAGAGCTAGTGATAATAATGATCCACACAAAAGAGCTGCATAGCTCAATACCATCATACTTACATGCATCATTAACCAATGGGATTGGAGAGCGGGTACTAATATCGCGGATTGATGCATTTCAGTTAAAAGACCCGAAGTAGCAAAACCTTGAGTAAAAATAGCACTTGGCGCGGTTATTGCGCTTAAATGGTTTTTATGTTTTTTAAAATACGGAATAATATGAATAATGGAAAAACTCCACGAAAGAAAAATTAATGATTCATATAAATCACTTAATGGTAAGTGCCTCAAATACATCCAACGAGTAACTAATAATCCTGTTATGCAGAAAAAAGTAGCTATCATCCCCTTTTCTGAAGAATCATCTAGTCCTACGATTTCATCGACTAATAAAATTATCAAATGAATTGTAATTACAATTGAAACGATCGAAAAGGATATATGAGTTAATATATGCTCTAAAGTTGAAAATATCATAAAAATTATTAAATTAATAAGGGCGTCCCTCAATTATAGGAATTGAAATCGGGAATTGAATTCATTATAGGACTTACTCTTTTAGAAGATGCCATGCCGCCACTCGGACTCGAACCGAGATGCTCTAGCACTGCTTCCTAAGAGCAGCGTGTCTACCGATTTCACCATAGCGGCTTATTCGAAATCATAATAACCTATTTTTATTCAATCGTCGAGCTTGAAGGAGTTAATTCAATCCAATATTTTTTTTAGGAAACCATTCAAATTGATGAATAAAAACTTGTTTAAAAATTAGGGATTAAAACGTTTTCGTTAACGTTAATAATATTGATTTTTCTTATTATTATCTTTTTATTTAGTTATTTAGTATTTTAGGATGTCAATTTTATTTAACTGAACTAACAATGTATTTTTTCGTAGGCTATTACTTTATGCTCTCCTAAAACTAAAATGTAACAGTTGTAACTATATAATTTTTACTTCAATCCCTGGATATAAGTAAAAAAAATGTTCTACCTCATTTACATTTTTTAATGATTAATTTCTTTTATCATTTATTTTATTAATCTAAAATAAAAAATTCATTTTATCGATTAATAATTTTTATATAACACAATTTCAGCGATACACTCAAAAGATTTATGTAAATATTTGCATAGTTAGGTTGCGTTAGGATTTTTTGTTGTGTAGAGAATTTGCGTTAAGATTTAGCAAACCCATTAAGTTAGGTATTTTGGATGGTCGTATCAATCATATAAAAAAATTTCGTATAGAAATTGTACCATACTTCAAAATATTTTCTAAATTTTTTAATTAATATATATATATTATATCTTGATCGATCTTCCAATCGAAACATAGGATCTAAAATAGATCACTCAAAATTGGCGCATTCGTCATATAACTACCTAAAAATGTAAACGGGGCTTTTATTAATTTAATTGGGTTTAAGGAATTTATATAGTGATAATAATTTCTAAAACCCAAAATAATGATTTAAAAGATTATAAAAAACATTTTAAACTTAATCAATTAGTTTCAACGACCTCTTCTTTATAATATAAAATCAAAAATATAACTAAAAAAAAATTCTTTTTATTATTGAGTAAGGGCGATGGGGAAAGTGATAATCCCCATCCGGAAAATGATAAAACATACTAAAATGAAAGGCGAAACCTTGCGCTTGCGTTTACCCTTTTTTCAAACAAAAAAGTACCATTCATTTTTAGAATTCAGTAGACAACAGAATTCTTATCTATATCAGAAACGAAAGAAAAATTTGGCTTCAAATTAAAGTAAAACAAATTGTAAAACAAATTCTATTTTATATTCGTTTAAATTAAAACATTATGAGACTAATTCTTTTTTATTTTTTTTTTTTTTTATGTATATTGTTTATATTGTAATTTATCTTATATATTAATATTTATTCTTTTACTATACTATTATGATGTTAATATTAATTATAATTGATAAATATAATTGATAAATATTATTTATCATTTTTATAACTTATAATTATAAATAAACTATAAACAAAATTATATCACTTTATTAGAACGATTCAGATTATTTATTTGTTACACAAAAAAAACTTTTAGAACTCCCGGTAGAAAGAGATTTCGCTAACGAAAAAGCTTTCAATGCTGCCCTATATCCCTTCCTTTTCCAAATATTTTTACGAATACGTTTTTTTGAAATAGAGGTGCGCTTTTTTGGAACTGCCATTAAAAAGTTATAATAGGTTTTTCGGTTGGATGTGAAAGACATCTATTGTTCAAAATCAATTGTTCTTTACTATTCTCTATCTATTTTTTCTCTAAATTAGACTCCCCCCCAAAAAAGGGGGGGGGGGGGGGGTAAAAAAMACADAAAATATTAATAAGAACGATAAGGTACACWATGCCAAATAGATTGAAGTTGATAAAATCAAAAAAATAATACAAAAAAAAAGAAAGATTGTCCGTTTCGTTTTCTTTCTATTTTCGTCGTGTTACATTTCTACATGTAATAAAAAAATCTAAAAGTTTAATAACCCAACCCTTCTCCCGCTTAATTATTAATTAAAAAATAAAAAAAACTTTTTTTCTATTATATTAATTAATTTAATATGAATTTAATTGGTCAAGTTCGAAGAAAGAGTCCACAAAATTTTAATTATCAAATGAGACTAGTAGTTAATCTGTTAAAGGATACAAAATACATAATTTAAAGGCATTTTATTTGCCCCCCTTGTTTTTCCGTAAAATTAAAGTGTTGGATATCATAGCATTTCCTACAAATAGCTTTTATTGTAATGGAAGACAAACAATTAGTTACAAAACAAATTGGTTAATGATTCTAAATAACCGAATTACAATAAATAGTTTTAGTTATGGGCTTAATAAATAGTTTTAGTTATGGGCTTTATGATTCAGATCAAATACTGTTTTTGGTATAATTATTTATCCTTGTTCTATAGATATAAAAAAATTATTGTAATACGTAATAATTAAAATGAAAATTCAAATTTTCATTTTTTATCTTCATAAAATTTTATTTAAAAATTTTAATTTAATATTAACAATTCAGTATTAATAAAATTAAATACGTATTTTTTTTTTTCACTAGTGACTTATTTATATCATTTGACCAATTGCAACCTCTTGATTTTAAATATTTGAAGTAGTTTGGAAAGATTCAGAATAATTAAGGCTAGAAAATTCTATTTAAGTTTTTTTTATATATCTTAATTTTTTTTATTAACCGACCCCTCTCAAAAGAAAAGAAATAAGAACCGGTGACTCAGAAACAATTAATTAAGATAATTTTTTTTTTTTTTTTTTATGGAATATACATATCAATATTCATGGATTATACCTTTCATTCCACTTCCAGTTCCTATCTTAATTGGAACAGGACTTCTACTTTTTCCAACGGCAACAAAAAATCTTCGCCGTATGTGGGCTTTTCCTAGTGTTTTATTATTAAGTATAGTTATGGTTTTTTCAGCCCTTTTTTCTATTCAGCAAATAAATAAAAATTCTGTCTATCAATATGTATGGTCTTGGACCATCAATAATGATTTTTCTTTAGAATTTGGCTGCTTGGTTGATCCACTTACTTCTATTATGTCGATATTAATCACTACTGTTGGAATTTTGGTTCTTATTTATAGTGACAATTATATGTCTCATGATCAGGGATATTTGAGATTTTTTGCTTATATGAGTTTTTCCAATACTTCAATGTTGGGATTAGTTACTAGTTCGAATTTGATACAAATTTATATTTTTTGGGAATTGGTTGGAGTGTGTTCTTATCTATTAATAGGTTTTTGGTTCACACGACCCAGTGCCGCGAATGCTTGTCAAAAAGCGTTTGTAACTAATCGTGTCGGGGATTTTGGTTTATTATTAGGAATTTTGGGTTTTTATTGGATAACAGGTAGTTTCGAATTTCGGGATTTGTTTGAAATATTCAATAACTTGGTTTATAATAATGAAATTAATTTTTTATTTGTTACTGTATGCGCCTCCCTGTTATTTGCCGGCGCGGTTGCTAAATCCGCCCAATTTCCCCTTCATGTATGGTTACCTGATGCCATGGAAGGGCCTACCCCCATTTCGGCTCTTATACATGCCGCTACTATGGTAGCCGCAGGAATTTTTCTTGTAGCTCGGCTTCTTCCTCTTTTCATAGTTATACCTTACATTCTAAATCTAATAGCTTTGATAGGTATAATAACATTATTTTTAGGAGCCACTTTAGCTCTTGCTCAAAAAGATATTAAGAAAAGCTTAGCTTATTCTACAATGTCTCAATTGGGTTATATGATGTTAGCTCTAGGTATGGGGTCTTATCGAGCTGCTTTATTTCATTTGATTACTCATGCTTATTCGAAGGCATTGTTGTTCTTAGGATCTGGATCAATTATTCATGCGATGGAAGCTATTGTTGGATATTCTCCAGATAAAAGTCAGAATATGGTTCTTATGGGCGGTTTAAGAAAACATGTACCAATTACAAAAACTGCTTTTTTATTGGGTACACTTTCTCTTTCTGGTATTCCACCCCTTGCTTGTTTTTGGTCCAAAGATGAAATTCTTAATGATAGTTGGTTGTATTCACCTATTTTTGCAATAATAGCTTGGTCCACAGCAGGATTAACTGCATTTTATATGTTTAGGATCTATTTACTTGCTTTTGAAGGACATTTAAACGTTTATTTTCAAACTTACAGTGGCAAAAAAAGTAGTTCGTTCTATTCAATGTCTCTATGGGGTAAAGATAAAGAAGGACCCGAAATTATTAAAAAAAATT